TAAGCTCAAATTCTGTAGAGATGAATAAACAGATCCATACAAAATGGATGCTATAAATAATCCAAAAAAGCCTATACTTACTGAAAAAATTGCATTTTTCAAAAAATCATAAAAATCCGAAGACTCATTTGGATGGAAAAATTTTGTAGATGGAGTTAACCACTTTGACAATAGATCAGGATCTATTCTACCAAAATCAATTCCGATTGATCCAATGAATAAAGTAAATAATACCAATATAAGCATGGGAAACAACATAGTATTGTCCGACTCGTGAGGATAGGTGTAAGTATATTTTTTTCTAAAGTAAGTACTAAAGTATCGTACTCTATTTTGAAAATTATTTTCAATTTGATATGTATTTTTTGAAAAAAAAGAAATCTTAGTATTCATTGTTGAAAACAGTAAATTTTTTTTTTTTGCTTGGGGTACTTCTTTTCCCCATAAAGATATTGAATAGAAAGAACTATTTTTAGCGCTACTGTAATTTTGAAAATGAATACGCAAATGCCCATCAAAGGTAAGTAAATACATTCGAAACATATAAAATGCAGTGAATCCTGCTGTAAATGAAGCGATTATTGCGAAAATTGGTGAATACAACCAACTATCATTAAGAATTTCATCTTTCGACCAAAAACAAGCAAGAGGTGGAATACCACAAAGAGAAAGTGTACCTAATAAAAAAGTAATTCTTGTAATCGGAATATATTTTGTTAACCCCCCCATAAGAACCATATTTTGACTTTTATCTGGTGAAAATCCAACAATGGATTCCATTGAATGAATAATGGATCCAGATCCTAAAAACAATAAAGCTTTCGAATAGGCATGAGTGATCAAATGGAATAAAGCAGCCCTATAAGAACCTATACCCAGAGCTAACATAATATAACCCAATTGAGACATGGTAGAATAAGCTAAACTTCTTTTAATATCTCTTTGAGCAAGAGCCAAAGTAGCTCCTAATAGTACTGTTATTATACCTATTAAGGAAATAAGATTCATTATGTAAGGTATGACTATGAAAAGAGGAAGAAGGCGAGCTACAAGAAAAATTCCTGCTGCTACCATAGTAGCAGCATGTATAAGAGCCGAAATGGGAGTGGGTCCTTCCATAGCATCAGGTAACCATATGTGAAGGGGAAATTGTGCAGATTTGGCAACTGCGCCAAGGAATAAAAAAGAAGCACAAAGAGTAACAAATAAAGAATCTATTCCATTATTATGAATTAAATTAGTAACTATTTCAAACAAATCTCGAAATTCTAAACTACCCGTTATCCAATAAAATCCTAAAATTCCTAATAATAAACCAAAATCTCCTATACGATTGGTTACAAAAGCTTTTTGACAAGCACTTGCTGCAATTGGTCGTGTGAACCAAAAACCTATTAATAAATATGAACACATTCCTACAAGTTCCCAAAAAATATAAATTTGTATCAAATTAGAACTAGTAACTAATCCCAACATAGAAGTATTGAAAAAACTCATATAAGCAAAAAATCTCAAATATCCTTGATCATGAGACATATAATTATCACTATAAATAAGAACCATGATTCCAACAGTAGTAATTAATATTGACATAATAGAAGTAAGCGGATCAATCAAGTGTCCGAACTCGAAAGAAAAATCATTATTGACAGTCCAAGACCACAAATATTGATAGATAAAATTTCCGTTTATTTGCTGAATAGAAAGATTAACAGAAAACACCATAGCTATAGTTAGCATCAAAACACTCGGAAAAGCCCAAATACGTCGAATATTTTTTGTTGCTGCAGGAATAAGCAGAAGTCCAAATCCTATTAACATAGTAACAAGAAATGGAAGAAAAGGTATTATCCATGCATATTTATATGTATGTTCCATAAAAAAAACAAATTTTCGTTTTTTTCTTATAATTGTTTCCGATTCACCAATTTTTATTGCTTTTGAAGAAAAAAAAAAGATATGAAACCTTAAATATTCTTATTTTACATTTTTCGTACTTTTTTCAGATAGTTAAAAAATTTGAAAAAGTTCTAATTTGTTGCTTAAATGCTTTGCCCAAATAGCTCGATATAGAAGAATTTTTTAGTTATTCATTTTTTAACTAGAAAAATATTTTTTTATAAAAAAAAATGAGAATATGATATTTTAAAAAATTTTGTCACTAGAATAGAATTCTATTCTAGTAATATGTAACCATATCATATACTATAGTAAGCAAAGTAAAAGTAAGAAAAGTAAGCAAAAATAACTATACCAATATCAGTAGAATATGGATATGGATATATAGTATGCATCAATAAATCAACTAATTCTTATAGTAAAATTTTTTTTGTAATAATTACCTAATTTATATTTTTTGTGGAATTGATTGATTGGATTGAAATCCAATAAGATAAGAAAATATCAGAAATCTTATAAAACTCCTTACTTCTTATATTCTAGAACTGAAATAAAAAAAAAACTTAAAATGAAAGTCCCTTTTCTTAGCTAACGGAATGTCTTGTTTAACATATTAACTACTAGAAAATTCCTTTAAAAATTTTGCTTTCTTTTCTTCTATTTTTTCCTAGTTTATTATATATGTAACACATATGTATATATATAAACAATATATTTATATTGTTTATATTAAAAAAAAAAAAAGATTATCGACGGAATTAAATATAATATAAAAAATGACTAAGACTAAAAAAAACGATCCATATTGATCAATACATGTCTTTCACATACAACAATAAAAAGGAATATTTTTTATGGCAGTTCCAAAAAAACGTACTTCTATATCAAAAAAACGTATTCGAAAAAATATTTGGAAGAAAAAGGGAAATTTAGTTGCAATAAAAGCCTTTTCTTTAGCAAAGTCAGTTTCTACAGGAAATTCAAAAAGTTTTTTTGTGCAGCAAACAAATAAGAAAATCTTGGAATAATTTGAATTCCGTGATTTAAAGAATTTTTCTATATTTAGAATATGAAAAATTTTCATTAACTTATGTATTGACCTCCTCAAGATTAGTTAGAACTCGCTGCTATTTTATGTCGAATACTAACTTATCTGTCTGCTAGTTTGGTTCTAAGTATTATTTTATTTCTTTTCTCAGTAGAAAATTTTTTTTCCATTAGGAAAAGAAATAAAATGCAATTATGATGAATATTAAAACTGTTTTGTTTTATTATATGTATATCTCAAGATCAAATTAAATTGGTTTTGTTTTCTAAATATTATCCTATATTTAAATTATGTACATAACAAACAACAAAGAGTATATATATATTATATAATTAATTAATTATATATATATTTTCTATATAATTAGAATAATGAATAAAATTATACTAAGTACATTAAAAAGTAGACTAAAAACAAGATTTTTAGAAAAAGAGTCTTTTAATTTCTAATTTAATTTATTAAATTTAGTAATTACATTTTGATATGTATAAAATCCTATTTATTTAATTTATATTTATTTTTGATAAAAAAAAATATCGTTCTAAGTTTTCTAAGTGTTATTAAAAATTCAAAGAATACTTTAGTTTAAACAAACGAGTTTAAAAGAACCTTTATTCATCCATTCTAATGTTTCCTAAAGTATAACTATATCGGATTCTAGAATCTACATCTAGACGATTCAACATGAATTGACTATTATTATTTAAAGTAAGCCGCTATGGTGAAATTGGTAGACACGCTGCTCTTAGGAAGCAGTGCTAGAGCATCTCGGTTCGAGTCCGAGTGGCGGCATACTCTAAAAGAGATAGAATGGATCTTATAATGTATTTAATTCCCGATTTCAATTCTGTAATGAGACCCTTTTTATGTATGATATTTGCAACTTTAGAACATATATTAACTCATCTCTCTTTTTCGATCGTTTCAATTGTGATTGCGATTCATTTGATGATTCTATTAGTTCACGAAATCATCGGATTACGCCATTCGTCAGAAAAAGGAATGTTAGCCTGTTTTTTTTCTCTAACAGGATTATTAGTTATTCGTTGGATTTCTTCAAGACATTTTCCATTAAGTAATTTATACGAGTCATTGATCTTCCTTTCGTGGAGTTTTTCCATTATTCATATAGTTTCCAAGCTATGGAATCATAAAAATGATTTAAGCACAATAACCGCGCCAAGTGCCATTTTTACTCAAGGTTTCGCTACATCTGGTCTTTCAAGTAAAATGCATCAATCAGCAATATTAGTACCTGCTCTACAATCTCAGTGGTTAATGATGCATGTAAGTATGATGTTATTGAGCTATGCGGCTCTTTTATGTGGTTCGTTATTATCAGTCGCTTTTTTAGTCATTACATTTCGAAAAAACATCGATATTTTTTTTAGAAGCAAAAATTTATTAATTAAGTCATTTTTCTTTGGGAAGATCGAATACTTGAACGAAAAAAAAAGTGCTTTTAACAATACTTCTTTTCTTTCATTTCCAAATTATTATAAATATCAATTAATTCAGCGTTTGGATTATTGGAGTTATCGTGTTATTAGTTTAGGGTTTACCTTTTTAACCATAGGTATTCTTTCTGGAGCAGTATGGGCTAACGAAGCATGGGGGTCTTATTGGAATTGGGACCCCAAGGAAACTTGGGCATTTATTACTTGGACCATATTCGCGATTTATTCACATACTAGAACAAATCAAAGTTTGCACGGTACGAATTCGGCACTTGTAGCTTCTATAGGATTTCTTATAATTTGGATATGCTATTTTGGGATCAATCTATTAGGAATAGGTCTACATAGTTATGGTTCATTCACATAAAATCTAATTGAATTGCAGAAATTCCATGCGGAATAAGTAAGACATATATAACGAAAATTTGTGCGAGTTTTTAAGAACTGTTTGAATGAAGATTCAAACGGTTCTCAAAAACTTGGGATACATCTTTCTAATTCACTTTTTTTTTTTTCATTGTACAGTGAATAGTTTCAAAAATCTTAAAATTGAAAATTATAAGACTTTCTATCTCATTAAGAAAAAAAAACTATCTATGAAAATAATTAGATAGGATAGCTTGTATCTTGTCAACCGATAAAGAAAGAACGAAATCAGGATAAATACCAATTCCTATTACGGGTAAAAAGATACAGATCGAAACAAATAGTTCTCGTGGTCCAGAATCCACGAAATTTGAGTTTGGAACATTGAAAAAATTGTATCCATAGAACATCTGACGTAACATAGATAACAAATAAATAGGAGTTAATATCATTCCAATTGCCATTACAAGGGTAATTAATATTTTTGGCATTAAAAGATATTTTGGACTGGTAATTAGTCCAAAAAATACTACTAATTCCGCAATAAAACCACTCATTCCCGGCAATGCAAGAGAAGCCATCGAGAAACCACTAAACATGGTAAATATTTTTGGCATTGGAATGGATATCCCCCCCATTTCGTCGAGATAAACAAGACGTATTCTATCACAACTCATTCCTACCAAGAAAAAAAGTGCAGCACCAATAAATCCATGAGAGAGTATTTGTAAAACGGCTCCGTTGAGTCCCATGTCGGTTATAGAACCAATTCCTATAATTGTGAAACCCATGTGCGATACAGAAGAATAGGCTATTCTTTTTTTTTGATTGCGTTGACCAAGCGAGGTTGAAGCTGCATAAATTATTTGGATTGCCCCTACTATCACCAACCAGGGAGAAAATATAGAGTGAGCATGTGGTAATAATTCCATATTGATACGAATCAATCCATATGCTCCCATTTTTAATAAGATTCCCGCTAGAAGCATACATGTACTGTAATGTGCTTCTCCATGGGTATCTGGTAGCCATGTATGTAGGGGTATAATTGGTGATTTGACAGCATAAGCAATAAGGAAGCCCAAATAGAATATTATTTCTAATGTCACAGGATATGACTGATTAGCTAATCCGTCAAAATCCAATGTCGGTTCATTGGAACCATATAAACCCATACTTAGAACTCCTATTAAGAGAAAAATGGAACCCCCCGCAGTGTACAAAAGAAACTTTGTAGCTGAGTACAAACGTTTCTTTCCTCCCCACATAGATAAAAGTAAGTAAACAGGAATTAATTCTAACTCCCACATGATAAAAAAAAGTAAAAGATCTCTAGAAGAAAATAATCCTATTTGACCACTGTACATTGCTAACATCAGGAAATAGAACAATCGCGAATTTCGAGTAACAGGCCAAGCTGCTAAAGTAGCTAAAGTAGTGATAAATCCTGTTAGTAAAATCGGTCCTATGGAAAGTCCGTCGATTCCCAGTCTCCAGTGAAAATTGAAAACATTTATCCATTTAGCATCCTCTTCTAATTGAATTAATGGATCGTCCAATTGGAAATGATAACAGAACACATAGGTTGTTATAAGGAGTTCTAATAAGCAAATACATATAGTATACCACCTAAATATCTTATTCCCCCTATGAGGGAGAAAGAAAATTGAGGAACCCGCGAATATCGGCAAAACTACAAGTATTGTTAACCAAGGGAAATAACTCGTGATAAAGACAAGATACGTTTTGACCAAAAAGCCCGTGCTCAAAAGAATATATTTTCTTGAGCACGGGCTTTTGTCGGTAAAAAGGAATCAAATGATTCAAGTGGAATTTATTATAACGTATCAATAAGATAGACCCATGCTGCGAGTTGTTTCATGCCATAAATAAACACGGACACTCAAAAAATCTGTTGGACAGGCAGATTCACATCTTTTACAACCTACACAGTCTTCGGTTCTTGGCGCGGAAGCAATTTGCTTAGCTTTACATCCGTCCCAAGGTATCATTTCCAATACATCTGTGGGGCAGGCTCGTACACATTGAGTGCACCCTATACATGTATCATAAATTTTTACTGAATGTGACATTGGGTCTATAAATTCCAGTTTTGAACATAAAAAATTTTCGATCTGGTAAAGTAAAAACAAATTCTAAATTATATAATTATAAATTAATTATATATTTCTATTTTCTTTATATATAGAAACCAGATGAATCAATGATTTATCAAAAAAATCTTAAGAATCAAAATTTTTATAAATCTGTTCATGAGAAGGGACCAAGAGACTTTGATTTATCTTTCAACAACCATGATCATATGAGTCACATGAATCACACGTGCAACTTCACGTTGACTAATAGATCGTCAATATTTGAATATATTACTATAATATATTGAAATATTACTATACATATTAGTATTATTTGTAAATAAATATAATATATAAAAAACACTGAAATGATATTTTATAGAAAATTTTTTCTACAATTTCTATATATATATTATACTTATATGTATATATATTATAGTTATGGCTAATTCTTCAACAAACTCGATTGATTAATACGAGTTGATTTTCTGTTACGATAGATCAACGAAACAATAGCTAGCCCAATAGCAGCTTCCGCCGCTGCAATGGCTATAATAAAGATTGAGAAAATCTCTCCTTTTAATTGGCGACTATCAAATATATCAGAAAATAGTACGAGATTAATATTAACCGAATTTAGTATAAGTTCAAGACACATAAGTGCTCTAACCATGTTTCGACTTGTGATCAATCCATAGATACCGATCGAAAATAAATAGACACTCAAAAAAAGTACATGTTCGAACATCATTGACTAACTCCTGATTAACCTCGATTCGTTTCAATATGAACAAAAATTCAACCAAGTTGATTGACTAGAATCGAGCAATTACATAAAAAAGGGAATATTGACAGTAGATTAAACTAAAAATGTTTTTAATTCTAACTAAACTATTTATTATTGACGAGCCATAGTAATTGCGCCTATCAAAGAAACTAAAAGAATTATAGAAATGAGTTCAAACGGAAGATAAAAATCTGTTGATAAATGAATTCCAATTTGTTGAACGTTGCTTATAAAGTCTTGCTCTATAATCTGATTTGATCTTGTAGTCCAAATAATTCCGTACCATGACGTATCTGCGATAGTAGTAATTAGTGAAAAAAGAATACTTATACAAACCAGTGAAGTGACTCCATCTCCAATAGTCCAAAGATAGGAGTCGTTGGAATATTCTGAACCATTCACGAACATAACGGCAAATATAATTAAGACATTTATGGCTCCCACATAAATAAGAAGCTGGGCGGCAGCTACAAAATAGGAGTTTGATGAAATATAGAATAAGGATATACAAACAAGAACCGATCCCAACGAAAAGGCGGAATAAATTGGATTAGTAAACAATACTACTCCTAGACCTCCTAATATAAGAAATGATCCCAGAAATACTACAAGTATATCATGTATTGGTCCAGGTAAATCCATTATGTGTAAGAGAAAAATAAGTCAAAATATTTCATGACCTTACTAAATAGTCCAGGAAAGAGAGGGGTGTTCCCCTTATTTTTTTCTTATATATGATGAGTTTCTAATGCAATTTAATCTTAATATGGATGGATCACTGTGGATATAGATAAAGTTATTAAAATTATCGACTAATCTTTTATTTTTTCTTTTAGAAAGAAAGATTGTCATTTTTTAATATTTTAAAATAATTAAGAAAACACATATTCGCAGTTTAAATCAAAGAGTGATTCTCAACAATCAATAGTTAATAAGATAAGTTTATTAGTTTCTGACAAAAAAAGGAGACTTGGTTCCCTTTATCTTTATATAAAAAAAAAATTAGTAATCAGTAATCGTTCTTGAATCAAGGGGTTTATCTTTATCCATTTTGATTTGACTGGAATTCATAACTGTTTGAATTGTGTAATCTCCAATTACTGACATTGGTAACCGACCTAATGCAATTTGATTATAATTTAATTCGTGACGATCATAAGTTGAAAGTTCATATTCTTCAGTCATCGATAAACAGTTTGTTGGACAATACTCGACACAATTACCACAAAATATACAGACTCCAAAATCAATACTATAATTAAGCAATTGTTTCTTTTTAATCTCTCTTTTAAACCTCCAATCAACAACGGGTAGATCTATGGGACATACACGAACACATACCTCACAAGCAATACATTTATCAAATTCAAAGTGAATTCGACCACGGAAACGTTCTGATGTGATCGATTTTTCATAAGGATATTGAATAGTTACAGGTAAACGATTTGTATGGGATAGGGTAATTATGAAACTTTGACCAATGTACCTTGCAGCCCGTATTGTTTGTTGACCATAATTTATGAACCCGGTCACCATAGGGAACATATTGTGGATCTCCGTGAATAATTTGATGTTTCTTTCTCTTGTTTAAGATCGGTTATGAATGGAGAATATCGTTATCTTATTCTATTCTTTATAGGTAAATAAGTTGGGAAGAAGTTGTCAATAATAGATTACCCAGAGAAATAGGTAAAAGAAATTTCCATCCAAAATTTAAAAGTTGGTCCATTCTCAGCCTAGGTAAAGTCCATCTTGCTGTGATAGGAATGAACAAAAACAAATAAGCTTTAGCTAATGTAATAAATATACCAATTGTTATTCCAAAAACTCCTGTCATTTTATTTATTCCGAAAAGTTCAGGAATAGATATATACGGAATAGAAAAATGCCACCCGCCTAAGTAAAGAACTGTTATAAATAATGAAGAAACTAATAAATTTAGGTAAGAAGCAAGGTAAAATAGAGCGTATTTAATACCCGAATATTCTGTTTGATAACCTGCTACTAATTCCTCCTCCGCTTCTGGTAAATCAAATGGTAATCTCTCACATTCTGCTAGAGAAGAAATTAGAAAAACAACAAACCCTATAGGCTGACGCCACAGATTCCACCCCCAAAAACCATATTTTGACTGTGACTCAACTATATCAATTGTACTTGAACTGTTAGATAATCATAGTCGATAATAACATTACTGTTCATATCGCTATTTCAAAACCGTACATGAAACCTCAGCTTCATACGGCTCCTCTATGGTCACAAATAAATGTAAGTACTTGTTCGGTATTATTGTAATTTTGAGATTCTAATTCTAAATAGAATAACACCGGGAAGTCCAAAATTAGACCAACGAAATTCCGTCTGCTAGAATAAAAAAAGCGCTTCCGAATTGATCTTTTCCATTAAAATTTTAATTTCTCTTTATTCGGTAATAACTTAATCCTTAAATAAAATACTCGTTATATCAATAAATTAGGTTTTATCAATAACTCTAAAGAAAGAATTAGTTAGAAAGAATTGATCATTAATTCCAAATTTATGATTAAGAATTCCATGTATGTGTATAGATATGAATATGAATGGGGAAAAGAAATAAGAAATAAATATCCTGTATTGTATTTTTTTGTTTTAATATTTTTATTCTATTTCTTTTGCTCCTGTCCTATTCTTCTTTCTCAGAGGAGAGGAGGTACTCTGAAAAAAAAATAAATAAAGGATTAATTCGTTTTTTATAGTCATTTCTTTAATCAGTGAATAGGAGCATACTCGAGATCGGAATCGTGGAGAAGTACTACTTGGTCATTTCTACCAACTTAAAGTCCTCATTATGATTCGTTTTATCCAAAATTTTATGAAAAAATACCCTTTTTTATATCTTAAATTATCTCCATTACTAATCTTTTGTGTACCTTGGTGTTCCTAACTGTCCACTGATTTTTGATTGATCCCCAATATGGTAATAAATACAAGACAGTAGTAGAAACCCCATACGGTTGATCTTTTGTACCCGCTTCAAGATATGATAATTGGTCAAAGAATCTTAATCTTGGGGTAAACAGTTTATACTGCTTATGTTTATATTCTCGTACATAGGGAATGAGATTTAATCCTCTTACTGCAAATTTCTAAGCAGTTTGCTTTTACTCATCTAACTATCTAGCTTAATTCATCAACCCTAATGATAAATAAAAAAGGAAAATATCCATTGAATATATTCAATTTCTTTATTCTATTTCTAGTTCTAGAAAATTTCTAGAAAAGAGTGAAAATAATAATGTTCTGCCGAATCACACGTAGAGATATTGATAACACACATAGAGTTAATGGTATTTCATAACTGATAGATTGAGCAGCAGCCCGTAGACCACCTGAAAAAGAATATTTATTATTCGACCCATATCCTGACATAAGAAGTCCAATAGGGGCAATACTTGAAATGGAGATCCATAAAAAAACGCCTATACTAAGATCGGCCAAAACAAGGCGATATCCAAAAGGAATTACTAAATAACTTAGTAGAACAGATATGACCGCTATAGACGGTCCCGCGCTGAACAAACGAATATCTCCTCTAGATGGGAGGATATCTTCTTTAAAAAGTAATTTGCTTCCATCTGCTATAGCTTGAAGAATTCCCAATGGACCGGCATATTCAGGCCCAATGCGTTGTTGTATTGCTGCAGATATTTCTCTTTCTAACCACACAATTACTAGTACCCCTATTGTTATTCCCAATATAAGGGTGAAAATAAGAACAAAGATCCATATGAGTCCATAGACTTCTTTTAAAGATTCCGATCTAGAAAAAGAATTGATAGCTTGTACTTTCACTTCTGTCATATCAATTATCATTTCAACGATCAACTTCTCCCATAATGATATCTATACTACCTAATATCGTCATAATATCTGCCAATTTCATTCTTTTAACTAGTTGAGGGAGAATTTGCAAATTGATAAAACCGGGTGGACGAATTTTCCATCTCCAAGGGAAAACACTACTATCTCCTATCAAATAAATTCCTAATTCTCCTTTTGGGGCTTCTACTCTCACATAAAGTTCTTGCTTCGACAATTCAAAATTGGGTGAAAGTTTTTTAGTAATAAATCTATATTCAAAATTATTCCATTCGGAATTTTTTGCTTTATCAAAACGTCGGACTTCTAAATTCTCATAAGGTCCTCCAGGAATTCCTTCTAGAGCCTGTTGAATAATTTTTATAGATTCCTTCATTTCACCGATTCGTACTAAATAACGAGCTAGTGAATCTCCTTCTTTTTGCCATTGGACTTCCCAATCAAATTTATTGTAACACTCATAACTATCAACTTTACGAAGATCCCATTGGATTCCAGAAGCCCGTAACATTGGTCCTGATAAACCCCAATTTATTGCTTCCTCTCCACCAATAATGCCCACTCCTTCAACGCGTTCCAAAAAAATAGGATTCCGCGTAATAAGTTTTTGATATTCAACAATTCCTGTTAAAGAATAATCGCAAAAATCCAAACATTTCTCTATCCAGCCATAAGGTAGGTCGGCAGCAACTCCCCCAATACGGAAATAATTATGCATCATTCGCATACCTGTAGCGGCTTCGAATAGATCATATAACAATTCCCTTTCTCTGAAAATATAGAAAAAGGGGGTCTGTGCACCGATATCTGCCATAAAAGGTCCAAGCCATAATAAATGAGAAGCTATACGACTCAGTTCTAGCATAATTATTCTAATGTAACTAGCTCTTTTAGGTACTTGAACACTTTCTAATCGTTCTGGTGCATTTACTGTTATTGCTTCTGTGAACATAGTGGCTAAATAATCCCACCGTGTTACATAAGGCAAATATTGTATAATTGTTCGATTTTCCGCTATTTTTTCCATCCCTCTATGTAAATAACCCAATATAGGTTCACAATCAATAACATCTTCACCATCGAGAGTAACAATTAGTCGAAGAACACCATGCATTGATGGGTGGTGAGGACCCATATTAACTATCATGAGATCCTTTCTTGTAGTTGGTATAGTCATAACTTTTATTCCTTAATTCAATTCATTATTCCATGAATTTAGCAAAATGAAGTTCATCAAAATGAAAAATCTAATAACTAAAGAAAAAATTAAAACCAATCTCAAACTACAAATTAACGAGTTTTTGACTCCCGAATACCCAACTGGTTAATCAATTTCTTATAACGTACTCGATTTTTCTTTGACAAATAATCCAACAGCCGTTGACGTTTTCCCAGAATTTTTCGTAGACCCCTTTGCGATAAAAAATCTTTTTTATGTAATTTTAAATGTGAAGTAAGTCTCTGTATCTTATCAGTGAAACTAAATACTTGAAATTCAACAGATCCACAGTTTTTTTCTTTTTCTTGTCGAATAGCTGAGATGAATGAATTTTTGACCATAAAAACAAAATTTTATATTTTTTTCTTTTACGCGGATTTTACCGATCAGGAAAAATAAAAATTTTTATTATACTTGTTATTTCCAGTTATTTGAATCTAGTACAAAAAAAATTTCATTTCTTCATTCTTCATATAGAATTTTTTCTATCCAAATCAAATTGAAAATTTGATTTGGATAGAAAGGAACGATCCATTTTTTTTATTCAAGATTTTTCTATTCAGGAAAGAGAATGTTTTTTTCGATAAAAAAAATAGATATAAGATATATAGGAAATATACTATGTTATATTTATATTTATTATATACTATTAATATAATATTATTAAAGAATTCTGAATCGTGGATACATATATATTCTTGATATACTGAAATTACTGCCATTATTGGTATCAAACCAATAACGATTCATACAAGCTAAATCTTCTAATCGATAATTGGGCCAAAGAAAAAATTTCAATTTAATGAATTTATCTGTATCTGTATTAAGATGTTTTTCCTTGTTCAAAAATTGTCCATAGTTGTTTATGTTGTTTTGATTACAAAATATTGGATTTCTATCCATAATATTCCAATTCTGAGAATTAAAACAAATGCAAATTCTCAATTCTCTACGACGTCTGGGGGATAGAATATTTTCAGGAACAAGGAAATCATAATAATTTTTGTTTTTAGTCACAAGTGTATTGCTGTGTTGTGCAACAGATTCATGAATTTTTTTTTTATCAACATATTTTATTATGTATTTTCCATCAGTTTGGCGTTTATTCTTATCAACCAATGAAATACCTATGGTTTGATATATAATATATTTTCCATCCCTTTTCATAGATAGACGAATTGGTTCGATAATAAATATGCCTCTTTTTACCAATTCTGTAAGAGTTAGATCTTTCTGAATCAACATTACATCTAGATGCATCTCTCCTCTTTGAATTGAGGATATAGCTATTTCCTTTGGATCTATCAGTCTAAGTAGAAGACAATATACCTTTATATTATTGATCATTCTTTGATTCAAGAGATCATCCCATCTTAATTGAAAAAGAAAATATTTTTGCAAGAATAAATTGAGTTCTGCTTCTTTCTTGCTCTTAGATTGTTTTTTTTTTCTATCTTTTTTAATGTCTACTCCTGTATAATCTACTTCAACATCTTTTTCATTTTGTTTTCGTAAATCTGATACAAGATTTCCTTGACCTTGTTGTTCATTTTTTTTTTTTTTTACATTGATCTTTTTACTTTTACTAATATTTTCATAGAAATGAAAATTTAAAATAAGTAATTTGGTAGGTATGATCCACGGTTTAATTTTATACGCATTAAAAAGTAGTACAAATTCTGGGAAAACCCAAGGTTCCAGATTTGATATGGTACGATATAATTTTTCTTGATTCATTCCCATCCAATCAAAAAAGGAATTTTTTTTTAATTTTTGAGAATTTAGATTTTTAGTATTTTTATGAATCTTGGTGTTGATATGCGTATTGGCCCGGGTCTCAATATCAATATTATTTCTAATACAGAAATGGGGAATTTTATAATCAAAAAATTGTCTATCCATATTTTTGTCCGTATCAATGAGAAATCTTTTTTCTAGATAATTATTAATAACTAGCCTTATCAATCCATAAAATGGTTCGGGTTTCAGTGTATTGAAATTATATGAAATTTTTTTGTTTTCTACTTCTTGTAATTGTAACGTTGACCCATAAATATATGAGTTCTTATTATCCTCAAAATTTATATATTTATATGATAAAAGATCATATCCGTAATGTTTTTTCAATTTGTCTTTTTCTTTTTTATATAAATCCGATTTCGTTGAGTCTTTCTTTTTAATTATACGACATTGGTTGGCTCTATTTTGCCATTTTTTCGGTACTAAATAAGACCACTTAGTCTGAGATAAATTGTATTGATAATGACCCCTTAACCACATTTTCCATTTATTCATTCTATACTTATTCTTATGCTTTGGTTTGGAACCAAATATTCCTCGTGTTGCACAATAATTCTTTATTATATCTGTAAGAAAAGGATAGGTGTTATGATATTGAAGTACAGATTTCAAAGGATATTTGTTAAGTAATTGATTTTTCGAGAATTTGTAAAATACATATGCTTGAGACAAAGAAGATAAGTCCCAATAAATATTATAATTTTTATTGCTAATACTAAAATGAGTATTATAAAAAGTATTATAAAACGACTTTTTTATAGTCCAAAAAAAGTTCATTGTATTTTGATTTGTCTTTTCAATTCCTTCTTGATTTGTTTTATCATTATAAATGGATTTAGTTAAAATTTTGTTTGTTGATTTAAAGAAAAGTTGTGCATTGATCTTTGGAATCTTAATGATACATAGTAATATATTCATGTATATTTTTTCAATGAAGGATTTTATAAAATAATGCGATTTACGTATTAATCGGATATTTTTTCTTTTAAATATTTCCCAAATATCCTTCTGTAATTCCGATCTTTTATCATCATAAATTAGAACCATTTTTTTCTTGTCTTTTGTGATTCCTTCTATTTGACTCCTAATTGTGATTGTCTTATTAGCAAGATCTTTCATTTTTGTTTCGATGAGTGAATAATTTGCATTTACACAATTTAGGGATTGAATTGCAATGGTCGATTCGCGAAGAATCTTATTATTTATATTAGGATCTCTTCCATTTTCATTCGGTTCATATACTTTAACCCTACTCGATTTTAATATGAGTTTTACTTTTTCAAGTTCTTTCATTATTAGGTCTATAAATAGAATTATTTTGATGACCCATCTTTTTTTTTTTTTTGAAACTTTTAGAACCCCATTTCCTCTTTCTTTGAAAACTCTTATAACTTGGAAAATTTTCTTTTTCGCTTTTATCGTTTTTTTTTCGAGTTCTTTAAAAATGGGTTCAAAGAAAGAAGGTCGTTTTCGGGGAGACCCAAAAGGTAGCTCTGCTTCTTTTCCCCAAACTGTTAAAAAACAAAAATTATCTTTTTTCTCTTTTTTTCGCCTTCGCTGATCTCCATGATTAAATCGTACCTTAGATCTTTGCCAAGGTTTCAGACAAAAAGGAAATAGAATCTTTATTTGAATACCATCTCTTAACCAATTTTTTGGAAATTCTGTTTCTGATAATTGAACACCATTATAAGTACATTTAACATGAATTTCTCCATTCCATTCCTTCAAATCCTCGTACCATTCGGGGAATTGCAATAATAATATACGACTAATATTTTTAGCTATTATCAATACGGGTAATATAACATATTTTCTAAGAAAAGATTGGGTTACTAAGATTAAACCTCTTATTGCTTGAGTAAATAGAAAGCTCCCCCAAGCTTCTGATATTGCTATTCGTTCATTTTCCTCTTCTTTCTCTTCGTTTGTTTTCTCGTTTTCTTTTGTGTGTTCTTGCTCAAAATAATAAATTTGAGATTCTGAAGTTCTTCCTAACCAATTCCTAATTTTAGATATATCAAAAAACGAAAAAAAAAACGTTTTGTCTATTCGATCCAAAAAAAGTGGAGAATGCACATTTGCTTGAAACATTTTCCAGATAATTGTTTTACGTCTTTGAGCACGCACAGATCCTTTGATTATACCACGGCGAAAATCAGATTGTTGTGAGTAACGTATCAAAGCTACCTCGTCTTCTTCATCACTAGTATTACTAGTAGTATTATTAGTAGCACTCGAATTAATACTCTGATCGTTATCAGTATAAATTATCACGCGTTTCCCTTTTCTTGACCGAATTTGAGGATCTTCCGTTGATTCTTCTCCATCTTCATCCAAATCATCTGTTAATTTGTATGACCATCTAGAAACCTTTTTACTAATTTCTTCCATTCCAATAGAATTTTTTCTAATTTTTATTAGATCATTTGGATCAGTTGTAATTACATCGAATAAAAATTGAAAAGATTTTGCTTGACTTTCTGAATCTATTCCTTGCGCACGTTCAAAATAAAATTTTGAAATTGAGGTTAAGGAATTCTCAATAGGATTCGATAAAAATTCCTCATCAGAATAAAACCTATTCTTTTTATGTTCAAATGTTTGAGAATGAAATAGACCATGAATTTTATTTATCCACAATATTTCTATGGAATCCGCTCTTGAAGTTATTAAATCAGTCATGGTTTCATGTGAATCTAAATTTTTTATTGTTCCGCGATAAGGCCCATTCAAAAAGGGATCATACATTTTGGGTAAATATTCTTGTTCATGCTCATCATCACACAATCTGGTTCTTTTTTCTAGTATATTTAAAGCAAAAGATCCTTTCTCTTTTTCTAGAATTTTGATTCTACTTAAAAATTCGTTCCTTAAGTTGTATTTTTTTTGTTCATTGTTATAAACCCAATAATTATATAGGTCTTCGTGGTATAGTTTTTCTGTCGTGTACAAAGAAATTTTTCGCTC